TGGAGGAATAATATCAACCACTTCACGTCCATCCGAGGCATCCGCTATGTTTATTTCGTATCCGCCCTTTTCTTTTCGTACAATTTTTTTTACTATCCCTGCTGCTGTGGCATTATAAACTGTATTATTACTCTTGCTTCCGTCAGGATAAATCTGACCCCTTCCCCTGTTACCACCTACATAGATCGGATATTTTAAGAAGTGAACGTCTTTATTATTGGCTGGGTCCGGGGAAAGAATAGGAAAGGTAATTTCACTATATTTTTGACCAGGAACAGGACCTATCACAAGAATATTTTTTTTATTGGGGCGATAGCTCTGAAAAAAAAGATTGCCAATTTTTTCTTTCATCTCTGGCGAAATACGGTCGGGTGGGGCTAATTCAAACCCTTCAGGTAAAATAAGAACAGCTCCTACATTCAAACCTCCCTTTTTCCCGTTAGCAAGAACTTGTTTTAATTGCATATCATAAGGAATTCGAACAACTGCTTCAAATACTGTATCTGGAAGGACTGATTGCGGAACTTCAATATCCACGGGCTTATTAGCTAAATGGCAATTGGCACATACAATCCGCCCAGTCGCTTCTCGTGGATTTTCATAACCTTGCTGTGCGAAAATGGGATATGCATGCGAAATAGGTGACTGAGTTATTATGTATATCATGATCACGAGCGATATGGAAATGGATCGAGTAATCTGGTCTTTTATCCAAGAAAAGGCATTTATAGTTTGCATGGTCCAATCATTGATTCCGAAAATTTCTACAATAAATTGGGTAGGTTGCTAGTATAGTTCCCTATCCACGATTCTGGTATTTACTTTAACTTAACAAAACTGAAATTTACTAACAGAATATTATATTATTGGAATATGGGAGGAACCCTCCGACTTAGATGCATAGAAATAGAAAAGAGGAAGTACAATTTTGAATGCTTTGATTAGGTACAAAATCAGAAACATTCTATCTAATTCTATTCTATATTATAAATTAGAATTGAATTTATATGCGTATACCTTTGTTTCTTCTTTTTAGTCATTAATTGAATGATAAATCACTACAAGCGAGGGGGATACACGATTTAAATAACGGAAAATCCAATATTTCAAAATTGTATCTAGAATGACTGGAAAAGTGGAAACAAGGCCAGATATAATTTGATCATTATGGGCAAATCCAAAATCTTTGTAGATAGAGCCAATCATTAGCTCCCAACCATGGGGCGAATGAAATCCGATACATAAATCAGTTAATAAAAGAATAGAAAAAGCTTTTATTGTGTCGCTTAAGTTATATAGGAATTCCTGAACCCAAGAGTTAAGAAGAATAAGTTGTTTATTTCCCAGAATAGAATAACCGCTTAGAATCAAGAAACAGATTAAATTTGTCGAAAAGTGCAAAATCATATGGATACAATCCTCGTTGTGCATCTTCATCAATTGAATCGTTTCATTATGGATTCCTATACGAAGTTTTGGTAGATATGTTTCTGGGTATTCCTTTAGCATTTCGTCCAACAAGTCGAGGTCCTCTAATTCGATGAATTTTTCTAGAAAACCCTTTTCTTGAATATTATTCAAAAAAATTTCAGATTGTTTAGTATTCCACCAATTAGTAACCCAAGAATCCAGACTTTTTTGAAATGATAGAGAGATCCACCAGGGTAAAAATACTATAGATACAAGATATAGAAAAGGAATAAATGCTTTCTTTTTTTCCATTTTTTGTTTCATCTATAAATTGTTAATGAACTCGTCGCGTTCGTCGATTTTATGCGATCTAATATTTCTATCAAAAATGAACTATTCGATATTGGAATCTATCGAATTCGGACATCTATTCTTTGTTTTTTTATGAAAAAAGTCCACTTCGGATAAATAATCAAATACAAAAAGGATGAATACGCGATTGAATTAAGTGGATTTCCATCCAAAAACCCCTATTTGTTATTTGTAGACAAAAAGGGTTTCTCCCTTTGAGTGTTCCGTATATGTTTGCTTTGACCCGAGTGGGTTCTGATGAAATTTCCCTTAAGGCATGCCTTAGAAAAATAGTATTCTTTAATTTTACTACAAGTTAAAATTCAAAAAGCATTCTTCAAGTTCATTTTTCAAAATACTTCAATTGGTACACGTAAAAAATAGGCCAATTCAGCAGCTTTTTGTTCAATTTCTCGTGGAGTCAAATTCTCATCCGTACGAGTCAAAGGGATCGCTCCTTGGCCTCTTATTTCCAGATAAAGGACACGACGAGTATAAATACCCTCTTTAAGTTCTATTCGAATCGACTGAATATCTTTTATAAGATATCGGAAGAAGATGCGACGGTTTTTTCCAGGAAATCCCCAACGAAAAATAGATACTATTCCTTCTTTTCTATCGAATCTATCATAACCGCTACCTACATTCCAAAAAATTGTACACCACAAATAGCAGCTAATAAAGAGACCTGCGATCCCATAGAAAGACATTACGATTCCTTGTGGAAAAAAAAGAATTTGCTGGGGAGGAAATAAAGATATCAAATTCCTACCAAGATAGCTGGAAATTCCAACCAATAAGAACCCTAACGAACCTAACAAAAGGATAAAGGCCCAGCAGAAATTACTTATTTTTCGAGATCCCGTTATAAGTTCTATCCATATACGTTCTGATCGCCAATTCATACTAAATCTGGTTGCATTGAATTTGAATTGAAAGAATACCCCAAATTAATTGTACTTTCCTTACTCTGTCTTGTTTCCGATGTAACTCTCATCAACTAGTACTATTCGGATGCCAGGTGTGTTTCACTTTTATTTAAATCTCCAATTATTTCTAGTTTATTTTTAGTTAGATCAAAATAATCATAATCAAATCGACTCATATGTCATCACATACATAGGGGCTCTTTCAGTTATGTTCGAAAGAAATTATGTGGGATACCATTCTGCTAACTATATATCTGTGTTATGATATCTTTGTTATGATTCACTTCTAAGTCTTGAAAAATCAGATTTGGACCAAAAGATCTAAACAATCTTTTTTTTTTGAACATAAAGAAATAAAGAAACCATTGCAATTGCCGGAAATACTAGGCCTACTAAAGGTACAAAAATAGAGGGAAAGTTCATAGTTGTCATAGAATGGGTACCTCGATTTACTATAAATTGTAATGTAATTATACCTGTTTGTTATATTTTTTTGTTGTTATTATGTTATTATATTAATTAATTAATTAGAATTCTAATTCCATCAAATTCATTTTAGTTATAGTATAGAATAAGTACACGGAATGTAGAACTAAAAAAAAAATTCACTTTCTACATATAATATATGATAATCCACGTTCCTTTATTATTCTTCATCTTTTTTATCTCTTTTGCTATGTAAGTGTACGAAGTGAACATGAAGTTTTTTTATTTGACTAATTTAAAAAGGAATGAAGTCGGTCTTTTATCTTGTTGTCTTTTATCTTATTGATCGAGGTTTAGGAATCGGAAATATAATAAATATTGATAATTATTCCCTATTTTTTTTTTGGAACAAAAAAAAATTAGGATGTCACCAATTAAAAACCCCCATTCTTCTGGTTTTTTGGTTTTTACTTTGATTCCAAATAGTGATTCCAAATAGTTTTTTTTGACATTGACCTCAACCCTCGACTTTATTTTGATTCAAAGGAAAAAAAGAATGCAGCTGAAATAATTCACTTAAAACATCTTTTAAAAGATTACGTGGTACGATTAGATCGAATAAACCCTTATGGAATAAAAATTCAGCTGCTTGTGAACCTTCCGGTACTGTTTTATTCAATGTTTGTTCAATTACTCTTTTACCCGCAAATGCAATGTAGGCGTTAGGTTCAGCAATAATGATATCCCCCAACATACCAAAACTGGCTGTCACCCCACCAGTAGTAGGCGATGTAAGGATTGATACATAGAATAACTTTTTATTGGATTGATAATCATATAAAACAGACGAGATTTTAGCCATTTGCATTAAGCTCAAGCTTCCTTCTTGCATGCGTGCCCCTCCGGAAGCGCATACTATAATAAGGGGTAGCAATTTATTGGCAGCATACTCAATCAACCGGGTAATTTTTTCCCCTACTACAGATCCCATACTACCCCCCATAAACTGAAAATCCATAACCCCGATTGCTACAGGAATACCTTTTAGTTGACCTATGCCTGTTTGAACAGCTTCAGTTAAACCTGTTTTTCTTTGATAAGAATCAATACGATCTTTATAAGCTTCTTCCTCCGAATGAAATTCAATAGGATCCATAGAAACCATATCTTCATCCATAGGATTCCAAGTACCCGAATCAATGAGAAGTTCGATTCTATCTGAACTACTCATTTTCAAATGATATCCACATTGTTCACAAATACCCATGTTTGACTTAAGCAATTTCTTATAATTTAATGCATAACAACTTTCGCATTGAACCCACAAATGCCTATATTTTTGAGTTACATCAAGATTATTAGAACTTTCTCCTTTAATTAAATTACTACCATTACTACCATTCCCGATAGTTCTTTTACTGAAACTTTCATTGCTATTTCGACTTTCATTAAAAATGAAACTCAAAATGTAACTGTCAATGGAATTGTCACTACCACTTAGAATTGAACTCCCAATACGGATTTGAGAATGAAGATAACTCTCAATGCAATTAGTAATGTGATTATTCCAACTATCTTTAGTATAATACATGGAAAGATCATTATAAATATCTTCACTATTAGAGCTAGAATTCAGATAACTTGAATTCACAGAATTGGAAAAAGAACTTTGCAGTTCATCCCGAAAAGAAGGATCATTGTCAATCTCAAAAATTTGATTTTCAATATCAAAATATATGGAATAACTGTCCCCCTTACTATCTATAAGTAAAAAAGTATCATCATAGATAAAATTCCAAATGTCCGTAACAAAAAATAAAGGATCAACATTACTGTAACTCGAACTGTCACTATTTCTACAACCAGGAATGCTTTTTTCGGTAT